AATTATATTAGGATATTTAGTGCCGAATTCTTTATTAGGATTTTTGGTTGTCATTTTTAGGTTTGAGATAATTTGTATATATATATATATATATATATATATATATATATATATCAATTTATATTCAGCTGTTGTTTAATACATCTTGAGTATTCTTGTTTGGGGTTTGACGCGCAGAAAAAATCAAGGGGGCGTGTATAGCAGGGATAGTTGAATAGGGAATGTATATGTTATGCACTTGACTTATAAGTATGTAATTCTTAAGTTATGTCTTTCAATTATTGAAGACATAAGTTTCATGCAGTAAATATGTTCAACCTTAATTAAACATTTATTGTGCACTCTGAAATGTAAGATGAAAGAAAACCAAAAAGAGATACTTTATGCATATAAAAGAATGCCAGGCATGTGGGTTAATGAGGCATATGTATTACACCCCTTTAATTCCAAAATGCCCAGAATATAAAGGTTTTAATTCCCGAATGTGGAATCATTACAGTAGTGTTCCTGAAATAAGAACCAGATGCCAGTAATAGTTCCTTTTTGTGCAACCCCTCACACTTATTGTCCTTGATTCTATCATGCATGATATTCATTTATATAAACTGGTTGGTGGTTTCTTACTACATTAATATGTTTTCTTGAGATTCTAGTTGATTACTTCAGGGGAAGTTTGATGATCGACTTTTTGTGGAGTAAATATTTTACTCCGTGTTTAAATAAATTATTTCTGAATGCCAGTTTAATGCTTTATGTACAGCTTAGTCTTTTAGTACTTTCCTTATTGTACTAGTACAAGAATATGTTAATGTACTAATTCAGTACCACTTTACATATTAAATAATGTAGGATTGTGTGGCAGAGAATAGTTCAGTTTTAGAATTTTGGCTTTGGGAGCCACGGGTGGGGGTTAAAGTCCCTTTTTTCTGGGCGCTAGGGAGGATTTTAACCTCCGGTCGCCGGATTACAAAACCGGTGCTTTTGACGCTAAGCTACTAGAGCATTCTCATTTTATTGTTTTGTTTTCTAGCCATCCTGCTATTGGCATTAAGACAAGGAAAAGTGTAAAATATAGTGTTGATGCAACTTGTCCGATGGTTGTGAATGGGTGTTGTACTGGTATGCCTCCAATCCACGTTAAAATAATTACGTCTGCTACCAGGATTCAAAATAGGAATTGGGTGATTGGACGGAATATTAGTCCTCGTTGTTTTGAAGTGTGTAGTAGTGGGATTACTATTAGTACTAGGATGGAGAGTAGTAATGCGAATACACCCCCGAGCTTACTTGGAACAGATCGTAGGATGGCATAGGCGAATAGGAGGTATCATTCTGGTTTAATGTGTTTAGGGGTAACTATTGGGTTAGCAATGGTAAAGTTTTCTGGATCGCCTAGTAAATTTGGGTAAAATATTACTATGAGTGCAAGGGCTGTAAGCAGAATAATAAATCCAAGCAGGTCTTTATATGTGAAGTATGGGTGGAATGGGATTTTGTCTGCGTTTGGATTTAGTCCAGTTGGGTTGTTAGATCCTGTTTCGTGGAGGAGTAGTAGGTGTAGGATGGTCACTGCGGCAATGATAAATGGTAATATAAAGTGTAGTGCGAAAAATCGTGTGAGTGTTGGGGCACTTACTGCGAATCCTCCTCAAATTCATTGAACTACTGTTTCTCCTACGTATGGTAGGGCGGACAGGAGATTTGTAATTACTGTAGCCCCTCAGAATGATATTTGTCCTCATGGGAGGACATAGCCGACGAAGGCTGTTACTATGGTTAGTAGTAGTAGGATGACTCCAATGTTTCAGGTTTCTTTGTAGAGGTAGGATCCATAGTATAGGCCTCGGCCAATATGTACATAGATACAGATGAAGAAGAATGATGCTCCGTTGGCGTGTGCATTGCGGATTAGTCACCCGTAGTTCACGTCTCGGCAGATGTGAATTACTGATGAAAATGCGGTTGAAATGTCTGAGGTGTAGTGTATGGCTAAGAATAGGCCTGTTAATATTTGAGTAATTAAGCAGAGTCCTAGGAGGGAGCCGAAGTTTCATCATGATGAGATGTTAGTTGGTGCTGGTAAATCAATTAGTGTGTTGTTAACAATTTTGATTAGGGGATGTGTTTTTCGTAGGCTTGCCATTAGCGGTTCTTGTAGTTGAATAACAACGATGGTTCTTCAAGCCATTGGTCTCGGTTAGAGTCTGGGCAAGAATTATGACATATTTTATGTTTTTATTATTAATAGCTTTAATTGTTGGTTTAGTGGCGGTTGCTTCTAATCCTACGCCTTATTTTGCTGCTTTTGGTTTAGTTGTTGCGGCAGGGGTTGGGTGTGGGGTTTTGGTTGGCCATGGAGGTTCTTTTTTATCACTGGTTCTTTTTTTAATTTATCTTGGGGGGATGCTTGTAGTTTTTGCTTATTCGGCAGCTTTGGCTGCTGAGCCTTTTCCGGAAGCTTGGGGTAGTCGTTCTGTGTTGAGTTATGTATTAGTGTATTTACTGGGGGTTGTTTTAGTGGCTGGATTTTTTTGGGGGGACTGATATGAGGGTTCTTGGGTTGTTGTGGATGGATTGGAGGAGTTTTCTGTTTTACGTGGGGATACAAGCGGTGTAGCTGTAATGTACTCTTCTGGTGGAGGTATGCTGGTTATTTGTGCTTGAGTATTGCTTTTAACGTTATTAGTTGTATTAGAGCTTACTCGTGGTTTGAGTCGTGGGGCCCTTCGTGCAGTTTAGGTGAAAATTGGGATTGTAGCTAGGGTCAGGGTTAAGAGGAAGATGGTTAGGTATGTTTTGATTATTCCTCGTGCAGTGTCGTTTGTGATTTTTGCCATGGTTGTTTGGGTTAATGCTAGGCCTTTTGGTCCAATGGCTTCTAGTCATGTTTTGTCTAGTTGGGTGGCGGCTGATTGTCCTACAGTGAGTTTGAGTTTTGGTACGAGTCGGTGAGTAATTATGGGGAAGAATCCTAGTATATTTGAGAAATGGTGGGTTGTGGTGATTGGGGTAATTTTTATTTGTTTGCTTGTTATGTTAGCTAGTTCTATGGCTATTAATAGGCCTAGAATTGTAACTGTCAGGGCTGCCATTTTTATAGTGGTTGGTATTGTTATAATTGGTGTTTTTATTGGTATAAAGTTTTGTGTAATAAGGAGTCCCGCGATGATACTTCCCCAGGCAAGTCGTTTGATGGAATTAATTACCAATGGATTGTTTTCATTGATTGGGGATAGTGGTAGAAATCGTGGGGTTCCCATAGTTACGAAATATACTAGTCGAAAGCTGTATACTGCGGTGAAGGATGTGGCAATTAGTGTTAGGGTTAGGGCTCAGGCGTTTAAGTAGGAGGTGTTTAGGGCTTCAATGATTGCGTCTTTAGAGAAAAATCCTGCTAGGAATGGGGTTCCTGTCAGGGCTAGGCTACCAATTATGAAATATGTTGAGGTGGCAGGTATAACGTTGAATAGGCCTCCTATTTTTCGGATATCTTGTTCGTCATTTAGGCTGTGGATGATTGATCCAGAGCATAGGAATAATATGGCTTTGAAGAAGGCGTGGGTGCAGATGTGTAGGAATGCTAGTTGTGGTTGGTTAAGTCCAACTGTGACTATTATTAGGCCTAGTTGACTTGATGTTGAGAAGGCTACGACTTTTTTGATGTCGTTTTGGGTTAGGGCGCAGGTAGCTGTAAATAAAGAGGTTAGCGCTCCTAAACAGAGGCAGATTGTTAGTGTTAGTTGGTTATTTTCTATGAGGGGGTGGAGGCGAATTAGTAAAAAAATTCCTGCAACAACTATGGTGCTGGAATGTAGTAGGGCAGACACTGGCGTGGGGCCCTCCATGGCGGATGGAAGTCAGGGATGGAGGCCGAATTGGGCTGATTTCCCTGTTGCCGCTAGGGCAAGTCCCATTAGGGGGGTTGTTATGTCATAATTTTTTGACAGGAAAAATATTTGTTGAATTTCTCAGGAGTTTAGATTTATTGCAAATCAAGCTATGGCTATGATTAGTCCGATATCCCCCACTCGGTTGTAGATTACGGCTTGGAGGGCTGCTGTGTTGGCATCTGCTCGTCCGTGTCATCATCCGATAAGTAGGAAGGATATAATTCCCACCCCCTCTCAACCAATAAATAGTTGAAACATGTTGTTGGCTGTGACTAGAATAATTATGGCGATTAAAAATGTAAGCAGATATTTAAAGAATCGGTCGATATTTGGGTCAGAGTGTATGTATCATAATGCGAATTCTAAGATTGATCAGGTAACGTATAGGGCAATTGGGGTAAAAATTAAGGAGTAGTGGTCAAATTTGAAGCTTATGTTTACGTCAAATGTTTGGGTGTTTATTCATTGTCAGTTTGTAATGATACCCTCTGTTTTTAGGTCTAGAAAAATTATGAGGGGTAGTAGACTGATCATGAATGCGGAACTAACAGCAGTTTTGGCTATTTGTGCTATTTTGGTCTTTTGTTGGTTAGGATTGAGTGTTATGAGTAGTGGATATGTTAGGATAAGGAAAATTAGTAGAAGTGATGAATGCATGATCAAGGCCATGTAAGCTTTCACTTGGATTTGCACCACGAGTTTCTGGTTCCTAAGACCAGCGGATGGGCTGTTATCCTTTGGAAGCACAAGGAAGCCATGGATTTTAACCCTGGGTCGTGAGGATTAGCAGTACTTACTATTTTCTGTTCTTCCTTGGTGAGTAAGGGGATTTTAACCCCTGTTTTTAGAATCACAATCTAATGTTTTTGTTAAACTATACTTACAGTAGCACCACCCTCATATGAGCTCTGGTTTTGTTACTAACAAGAGGATAGGAATTAGGTGTAAGATTATTAAAAGGTGTTCTCGGGTGTGGAATGGTTGAAGTCCTATAATATGGTTAGGTGTTGTGCCTCGTTGTGATATTAGGAATATATATAGGGAGTAGCCAGCTGTAATTAGTGTTCCTAGGCCTGTGAGCAGAATTGTTCATGGGGATCAGTTGAATAGTGTTGTGATGATTATTAATTCTCCTAGTAGATTAGGTAGTGGTGGAAGTGCTAGGTTGGCAAGGTTAGCGATGAATCACCATATTGCGGTTAGTGGAAAAATTATTTGCAGTCCTCGGGCAAGAATTATTGTTCGGCTGTGGGTTCGTTCATATGCTGTGTTAGCTAGGCAGAATAGGGCTGATGATACTAGTCCGTGTGCAATTATTAGGATAATTGCTCCTGAGAATCCTCATGGGGTTTGGATTAGGATTCCTCCTGCCACTAATCCTATATGGCTTACGGAGGAATAGGCGATTAGTGATTTTAGGTCTGTTTGTCGGAGGCAAATTGACCCGGTCATGATAATCCCCCAAAGGGCTAAAATAATGAATGGGTAGGCTAGTTCTTTTGATAAGGGGTCAAGTATTACTATTATGCGTATTATTCCGTATCCTCCTAATTTTAGTAGGACTGCTGCTAGTACTATTGATCCTGCTACGGGGGCCTCTACATGTGCCTTTGGTAGTCATAAGTGAACTCCATATAGTGGTATTTTAACTAAGAATGCGATTAAGCAGCTGGCTCATCAGATTATGTGGCCTCAGGAGTTAAGTTGTAGTGGTTGTGAATATTGAAGTACTAGTATTGATAGTGTTCCTGTAGATTGTTGGAGAAAAAGTAGGGCTACTAGAAGTGGGAGGGATCCTGCTAGGGTGTAAAATAGGAAATAGGTTCCCGCGTTTAGTCGCTCAGTCTGGTTCCCTCATCGGGTAATAATAATAAGGGTTGGGATAAGTGTGGCTTCAAATATGATATAAAATATAATGATTTCTGTGGCTCCGAATGCTATGATAAGAAAGGTTTGTAGTGAGGCTAGTAGTGTGATGTACGAGCGTTGTCGATTAATTGGTTCTGGATTAATGTGGTTTTGGCTGGCTAAAATTATAAGTGGAAGTAGTCAACATGTTAATACTAGGAGTGGGGTGGATAATGGGTCTGTAGCTAAATATGTGTTGGATAAGGTTCATCCGGTTTCGGATGTTCATTTTAATCATGTTAAGCTAATTAAGGCAATTAAGAGACTGTTTGTAATTGTAGTTGTTCATAGTCATTTAGGGGAGACTAATCAAATTGTTGGGAATAGTATAATTGTGGGGATTAATACTTTTAGCATTGTAGAAGGTTTAGATTTTGTAATCGGTCGGTGCCGTGGGTACGGGCGGTGGCGACTAGTAGTGCTAGGCCAGTACTTGCTTCACAAGCGGAGAAGGCTAGAAGCAGTATAGGGGCTGTTGAGAATCCTGTGGATTCGAATTGTAATGTTCATAAGGCTAGTGCAATGAATAGGGATAATATTATCCCTTCTAAACATAGTAGTGCGGACAGTAGGTGGGTTCGGTGGAGTGCCAGTCCTGTTAAGCCTAGGATGAATGCTGAGCTAAAACTAAAGTGTACGGGTGTCATAAGGGAGTCGTGGAATTAAACCACGATTTTCTGAGCCGAAATCAGAGGTCTTGTTTTGGACTAACTTCCTATTCTGCTCATTCTAGGCCCCCTTGGGTTCATTCATAAATTAGTCCTAGGGTTAGTAGGATGAGGACTGTTATGGCTCAGAATAATGTTCCGGTGGGGTTGTGGAGTTGGTCTCCTCATGGTAGCGGTAATAGAAGGGCAATTTCCAGGTCGAAGAGTAAAAATAAGATTGCTACTAGGAAGAAACGTAGTGAGAATGGTAATCGAGCAGATCCTAGTGGGTCAAATCCACATTCGTACGGTGATAGTTTTTCTGTGTCTGGGCTTATTTGTGGTAGTCAGAAGGATACAATTAATAGAATTAAGGATAGGGTTGTTGTAATAATTAGGATGATTACAACTAGGTTCATTATCTTTCCTTGGAGTTTAACCAAGACCGTGTGATTGGAAGTCACTTGTACTGATTTTAATACTAGAAAGATTATGAGCCTCATCAGTAGATGGATACGTATAGGAATAGTCATACTACGTCGACAAAGTGTCAGTATCAAGCAGCGGCTTCAAAGCCAAAGTGGTGTTCAGATGTGAAGTGATATTGGATTTGGCGTAGGAGGCAGGCTGCTAGGAAAGTTGATCCAATAATAACGTGTAGTCCGTGGAATCCCGTAGCTACGAAAAATGTTGAACCGTAAACTCCGTCTGCAATTGTGAAAGGTGCTTCATAATATTCTATGGCTTGGAGTGCGGTGAAGTAAAGTCCTAGTAGGATAGTTAATGTTAGGGATTGAATGGTTTGTTTTCGTTCCCCTTCCATAATGCTGTGGTGGGCTCATGTTACTGTGACCCCAGATGCTAAAAGTACGGCTGTGTTAAGGAGTGGCACTTCAAATGGGTCCAATGGTATAATTCCTGTAGGGGGTCAACACCCTCCCAGCTCTGGTGTTGGTGCTAGGCTTGAGTGATAGAAGGCTCAGAAGAATCCTAGGAAGAAGAATACCTCAGAGGTAATAAATAGAATTATTCCGTATCGTAATCCTTTTTGTACTGGGGGTGTGTGGTGGCCTTGAAAGGTTCCTTCTCGGATAATATCACGTCATCATTGATATATTGTGAGAAGAAGGAGAATTATTCCTAGTGTTATTAGTTTTGTTGAGTGGAAGTGAAATCAGGTTGCTAGACCGGATGTTATTAGTAGGGCAGCGATAGCTCCGGTTAATGGTCATGGGCTTGGGTCAACTATATGATAGGCATGTGCTTGGTGGGCCATTAAACGTTTTCTTGTAAATATAGGCTTATCAGTAGTACAAATACATAGGCTTGAATTATTGCTACTGCAACTTCTAGTAGTGTAAGCAGGAAAAGTACTGTGGTAGTTATGATTGCTACTGTTGGCATGATTGGTAGAAGAACAAATACAGCTGTGGCGATAAGTTGAATTAGTAGGTGGCCTGCAGTTAGGTTGGCTGTGAGTCGAACTCCTAGGGCTAGTGGTCGGATTAATAAGCTAATTGTTTCAATAATAATTAGTACTGGGATCAGTGGGATTGGTGTTCCTTCTGGCAGTAGATGTCCTAGAGCAATGGTTGGTTGATTCCGTATTCCAATAATTACTGTGGCTAGTCATAGTGGTAGGGCAAATCCTATGTTAAGTGATAGTTGTGTTGTTGGTGTAAATGTGTATGGTAGCAGACCGAGCATGTTAATTGTGATTAAGAAAATTATTAATGATGTTAGTACTAATGCTCATTTATGTCCTCCTACGTTTAGTGGTAGTATTAGTTGGTTTGTGAATCGATTAATAAGTCATCCTTGAATTGTGATGATTCGGTTATTAATTCATCGGGATGGTGGGGTTGGATAAAGTACTCATGGTAGTGCGGTTGAAATAATAATTAGTGGAATTCCTAGGTAGGATGGGCTTGCAAATTGGTCGAAAAAGCTTGTTATCATGATCAATTTCAGGAGTCGTTTTTGTGTTCTTCAGCACTTGTTTGGGTTGGTTCATTTGGTGAGGTGTGGTTTAGGATTTTGGCTGGAATAATGATTAAGAAAACTGATCATGAGAACATTAGAATTGTGAATCAGGGGTCTGGGTTGAGTTGTGGCATTTCACTAAGGGTGGTCTTGAATCACCATTCTTTGGCTTAAAAGGCCAACGCTTTGTCCAATATTTAGCTTCTTAGTTAAGCAAATTCTAGTGTTAATGAGGATCAGAATTCAAAGTGATCCAGTGGTAGTGCTTCGATTACGATTGGTATAAAGCTGTGGTTGGCTCCGCAGATTTCAGAGCATTGTCCATAAAATAATCCTGGGCGTGAAACTATAAAGGTAATTTGGTTAAGTCGTCCTGGGACTGCGTCCATTTTTACACCTAGGGATGGGACGGCTCAGGAGTGTAATACATCTTCAGCGGATACTAAGACACGGATAGGGGAGTCTACTGGAACAGTTATCCGGTTGTCAGTTTCTAGGAGTCGGAATTGTCCTGGGGTTAAATCTTGGGTCGGTACTATGTAAGAGTCAAATTCTAGGTTTTCATAGTCTGTATATTCATAACTTCAGTATCATTGATGTCCTATTGCTTTAATTGTTAGGTGAGGATCATCAATTTCGTCTATGAGGTATAAAATACGTAAAGAGGGTAGGGCAATTAGTACTAAGATAATGGCCGGGAGGACGGTTCATACGATTTCAATTTCTTGAGAGTCCAGAATATATTTGTCAGTGAGTTTGGTTGAGACTATTGAAATAATAATATATAGTACTACAGTACTAATTAGGAATACAATTATTAGTGCGTGGTCGTGGAAGTGGAGAAGTTCTTCTATAACGGGTGATGCTGCATCTTGGAATCCTAGTTGTGTCGGGTGTGCCATTAAGTTGTAAATTTAAGACATGTAGGGGTTTAACCTGCAATTCCATCTTGACAAGGTGGTGTAATGTACATTTTACTAATGTCTTTAGGAGAAGGTGGCAGAGTGGACGTGTAGCTGGCTTGAAACCAGTATATGGAGGTTCAATTCCTTCCTTTCTTGTTAGTATAATTGAGTTTGTACAAATGCTGGTTCCTCATATGTATGGTAGGGAGGGGGGCAGCCGTGGAGTCATTCTACGTTTGTTGTTGTTAAATCTACGGATAATACTTCTCGTTTAGCGGTGAAGGCTTCTCACAGGATAAATAGAAATATAATTACTGCTACTAAAGAGGTTAACGACCCAATAGATGATACTGTGTTTCATAGGGTATAGGCGTCTGGATAGTCAGAATATCGTCGTGGCATGCCTGCTAATCCTAGAAAATGTTGTGGGAAGAATGTGAGGTTAACCCCAATAAACATGATTCCAAAGTGGATTTTTGTTCAGGTGTCGTGAAGGGTATATCCAGTCAGTAAGGGGAATCAGTGAACGAAGGCTGCTATAATAGCGAATACGGCACCTATTGATAGTACGTAGTGGAAGTGTGCAACTACGTAGTAAGTATCATGAAGGACAATATCTAATGATGAATTAGATAAAATAATTCCTGTTAATCCTCCTACTGTGAATAGGAAAATAAATCCGAGGGCTCATAACATGGGTGTTTCTCATTTAATAGATCCTCCATGAAGTGTGGCTAATCAGCTAAATACTTTTACACCTGTTGGAATTGCAATGATTATTGTTGCGGATGTAAAGTATGCGCGAGTGTCCACGTCTATTCCTACGGTAAATATGTGGTGGGCTCACACGATAAAGCCTAAGAGACCAATGGCTATTATGGCTCAAACCATTCCTATATAGCCAAATGGTTCTTTTTTGCCTGAGTAATAGGCTACAACGTGGGATACGATTCCAAATCCTGGGAGAATAAGAATATATACTTCTGGGTGTCCAAAAAATCAAAATAGGTGTTGATAAAGAATTGGGTCTCCTCCACCTGCCGGGTCGAAGAATGTGGTATTAAGGTTTCGGTCTGTTAGGAGTATTGTAATACCAGCGGCTAAGACGGGTAATGATAGGAGTAGCAGTACAGCAGTTACAAGTACTGATCAGACGAATAGTGGTGTTTGATATTGGGTAATGGCTGGGGGTTTCATATTAATAGTTGTAGTAATAAAGTTAATTGCTCCTAGAATTGATGATACACCTGCTAAATGAAGTGAAAAAATTGTTAAGTCTACTGATGCTCCTGCGTGGGCTAGATTTCCTGCAAGAGGTGGATATACTGTTCATCCTGTTCCGGCTCCAGCCTCAACACCAGAAGAGGCTAATAGTAACAGGAATGATGGGGGTAATAATCAGAAGCTTATGTTATTTATTCGTGGAAATGCTATATCGGGGGCTCCAATCATAAGCGGTACAAGTCAGTTTCCGAACCCTCCAATAAGAACTGGTATTACTATAAAGAAAATTATTACAAAAGCGTGGGCAGTGACGATAACGTTGTAGATTTGGTCATCACCTAAAAGTGATCCGGGTTGGCTAAGTTCGGCTCGAATAAGAAGGCTTAGGGCGGTTCCTACTATTCCTGCTCAGGCACCGAATACAAGGTAGAGGGTGCCAATGTCTTTGTGATTAGTGGAGAAGAATCAGCGTGTGATTGCCACAGGTAGGGTAGCCGAGAGTTTAGGCGGTGGGTTGTAGCCCCGAATACAGAGGTTTGAGTCCTCTTCCTATCAAGCCTTGTAGTGATGATCACATCGAATTGCAAATTCGGAGACGTAGACTAATACTTTGCCTGGGCTTTTCCCGCCTTTTTTGATAGGCGGCGGGAAAAGTAGATGAATGCTCGCTGGCTTGGGCGCTTAGCTGTTAACTAAGAGTTTGTAGGATCGAGGCCTTCTCATCTAGTAAGGCCTTAGCTTAATTAAAGTGTTTGATTTGCAATCAGGAGATGCAAGTTGGTATCTTGTAGGTCTTATCAGGAACTAGAAGATTTTCACTCCTGCTTAAGGCTTTGAAGGCTATTGGTCTAATTGTTAACCTAAGTTCCTAGGCGATCAGTGCTATGATGTTCGGTATTAATGGTAGTAGTATTAGGGTAATTACGGTAAGCAAGGCTAGGGGGAGGGAGGTTTGGATTGTGTTGATTCGTCAGGGGGCGGTTGAGTTGATTGTATTTGGGGAAATTGTTAGTGTTATTGCGTAACACAGTCGTAAGGTAAAGTATAGGCTGATTAGGGCGGTTAGGGCTATGGTTGTGGCCACAATTGGTATTTCTTGTTTTGTTAATTCTTGTAAAATTAATCATTTTGGTATAAATCCTGTTAGTGGTGGTAGGCCTCCTAGTGAGAGTAGAACTAGGGCGGTTGTTGATGCTAGGATAGGGTTTTTTGACCAGGTTGTTGCTAGTGTATTAATTTTTGTTGTTATAAGTGTTTTTATGGTTAGGAATGCTGTAGAGGTCATGATAATATATGTACTTAGTGCAATTAGTGTGAGTTGTGGGGTGTATTGAATAATAATAATTATTCATCCTATGTGTGCGATTGATGAATAGGCTAGGATTTTTCGGATTTGGGTTTGATTTAGTCCTCCTCATCCTCCTACCAGTGTGGAGGTGATTCCTAATATTGTTAGTAGTGATGGGTCTATGGTTTGTGCTGTTTGAATAATTAGTGCGAATGGGGCGAGTTTTTGTCAGGTGGATAAAATTAACCCTGTTGATAGGTCTAGGCCTTGTAGTACTTCTGGTATTCAGAAGTGTGTTGGTGCGAGTCCGATTTTGAGTGCTAAGGCAATTATGAGTATTGTGCTGGCGGTGGGGTTTGATATGTCGTTGATGGCTCATTCTCCAGTTATTCAGGCATTTATTGTACTTGCAAATAGGATTGTTGCAGCTGCGGTAGCTTGGGTTAAGAAGTATTTGGTTGTTGCTTCTACTGCGCGGGGGTGGTGGTGTTGTGCTATTAGGGGAATAATTGCTAGTGTATTAATTTCTAGGCCTATTCAGGCTAGTAGTCAGTGGGAGCTAGCAAAGGTAATGGTGGTTCCTAGTCCTAGACTAGATAGTAGGAGTGCGAGTACATATGGGTTCATAGGTAGAGGATGGATTTTAACCGTCATATTCGGGGTATGGGCCCGAAAGCTTTAAAATTAGCTGACTTCACCTGTAGAAAGTAGTGTAGAGGAAGCACTAAGAGTTTTGATCTCTTAAGTATGGGTTCAACTCCCTTTTTTCTAGGAACTGAGGGGATTTTAACCCCTATAGTTCACTCTATCAAAGTGGTCCTTAGGTGTTCAGGCACAGTTCCTTGGTTATAGTTGTGGAGGGAGTCCTGCTAGTGCAATTGGTAGGGCGGTGTGTAATAGTACGAGGGCAAGTGTTAGGGGGAGGAAATTTTTTCACACTAGGTGTATTAGTTGGTCATATCGGAATCGTGGGTATGAGGCTCGTACTCATAGGAATACAACTGATAGGAGTGCGGCTTTAGTTATTATGTTAATTGTTATTAATTCTGGGATGTTTGGGGTGTGTGAGGCGCCTAGAAACAGAATTGTTGATATGGTGTTTATTAGGAGAATATTAGCGTATTCGGCTAGAAAGAATAGTGCGAATGGTCCTCCTGCATATTCTACGTTAAAACCAGATACTAGTTCTGATTCTCCTTCTGTTAGGTCGAATGGTGCTCGGTTTGTTTCAGCTAGTGTTGAGATATACCATATTGCGGCTAGGGGTCAGGTGGGGGCGATTAGTCATACGCTTTCTTGGGTAGTGTTGAATGTTTGTAGGGTATATCCTCCTGAAAAGATAATTACGGAAAGGAGAATTAATCCTAGGCTGACTTCATATGAAATTGTTTGGGCTACGGCTCGTAGGGCTCCGATTAGTGCATATTTTGAATTTGATGCTCATCCTGATCCTAGAATTGAGTATACTGCAAGGCTTGACAGGGCTAGTATAAATAGGATTCCTAAGTTTAGGTCGGTTACTGGGTGGGGTATAGGTATTGGTGCTCATAGTGTTATGGCTAGGGTTAGTGCAAGTATTGGGGTGGCTAAGAATAGGAATGGAGAGGATGAGGATGGGCGTACTGGTTCTTTAATGAATAGTTTTAGGCCGTCTGCGATTGGTTGTAGTAATCCGTAAGGTCCTACCACGTTTGGCCCTTTTCGTAGTTGTATATATCCTAGTACTTTTCGTTCAGTGAGTGTTAGGAAGGCTACTGCTAGTAGTACTGGTACAATGTATGCTAGTGGATTAATTAAGTGAGTTATAGTGGCGTTTAGCATAAACTGGGGAGAGGATTTGAACCTCTGGTTAAAAGGGCTTAGGCCTTTCGCAATTTGCCGGGCTCTGCCACCCTAGTGTATCCTTATTTTGGCTAAATATGGGTTTTGGCTCTCCCCTTGTTTTATTTATTTGTTTTCATAAGTTGGGGGTGGGGCGTGCTTTGAGCATGGGCCTCCTCTTTTCCGATCCTTTCGTACTGGGAAAAGTAGCATTACAGATAGAAACTGACCTGGATTACTCCGGTCTGAACTCAGATCACGTAGGACTTTAATCGTTGAGCAAACGAACCCTTAACAGCGGCTGCACCATTAGGATGTCCTGATCCAACATCGAGGTCGTAAACCCCCTCGTCGATATGGGCTCTGGGAGAGGATTGCGCTGTTATCCCTAGGGTAACTTGGTTCGTTGATCGGTTTATTAATTACCGGATCATGTTTGGTCAGATATTCTGTGGCTTTGAGATGTCTCTCTTGGTTTTAGGGGTTTGTCCCGGTCCACCTGGAGGTTTTTTTTTACTCCATGGTCGCCCCAACCGAAGGTAAAATTTCATTTTTCACGAAGTTTTTGCTTTTTATTTAGTTGCTTTACGTGGTTGAGTTTTATACCTTAAGCTCCAAAGGGTCTTCTCGTCTTGTATTATTATACCCGCTTCTGCACGGGTAAATCAATTTCACTGACTGGAAAAGGGAGACAGTTAAGCCCTCGTTTGGCCATTCATACAGGTCTCTATTTAAAAGACAAGTGATTGCGCTACCTTTGCACGGTCAGAATACCGCGGCCGTTAAACTTGTGGTCACTGGGCAGGCTGGACCCCTTATACTTGGTTGTGTTGCAGGGGGCGATGTTTTTGGTAAACAGGCGAGGCTTGTGTTTGCCGAGTTCCTTTCTTTTCTTTTAGTCTTTCCTTGGGTGCACTCCAGTGTAGGGGTAACGATGGTTTAGTTGTGTATTTTTCTTGATTTTTTTGTAATTCACATTGCTCTCTTGGGTTGAGTTCGTTAATTGCCAATGGTTTGTCCGGTTTGGCTTACACTTGTGCTTGGAGAAGGGCGGGCCTTCTTGTTACTCATTTTAGCATAATCTCTTCCATGGGGGCATGGGTTGGCTTAGTAGTAATTCTGGGGAGTAAGATTTTTTATCGGGATAATAAACTTTTGTCTGTCTGAGCTTTAACGCTTTCTATTTAGGTGGCTGCTTTTAGGCCCACTAGAACGGTGTGTTTTTTTTATTATGATCTTTATCCTCCATGAGAAGGTTGTGTCCTTTGTTAAAGGGGCTGTACCCCCTTCAACTAACTCTCGTATATCTCTCTGTGTCTTTCGTGTTTATTTGGTTTGAGGGGTAATGAGGCTGAACTTATATCCATTTCTTAAGCAACCAGCTATCACCAGGTTCGGTAGGTCTGTCACTTCTACCCGGAGTTCTTCCCACTCTTTTGCCACAGAGACGGGTTGGCCCTAAATAGGCTGTCTCGGGGTAGCTCACCTGGTTTCGGGGTTTCAAACTAAAGGTCTCTTTGCTTGGGGGTGCTGGCTAAATCATGATGCAAAAGGTACAAGGTTAAATCTTTGCTTTTTAATGCTTATATGAATTGTTTCATTTCTCTTTCAGCTTTCCCTTGCGGTACTGTTTCTATTGCTTTGGTGTAACCTTTTCTGTCTCCCATACTAAGGTAAAAAAATGGTTTGAGTTTTATTGTTAGGTTGTTTTGTCTTGCTTATATTGTTTATTTATTAGTTTAATTAAGCTAGCTGTTTGGCTCGGGGTGATCCAATTTGCATGAATGTCTTCTCGGTGTAAGTGAGATGCTTAACTAACTCAGCCACGCCCCGGGTTTGGTCCAAGTGCACCTTCCGGTACACTTACCGTGTTACGACTTGCCTCCCCTTGTTTGTTCTTTCGTATTAAGTATTGTTTGGTTCGATGTTGTGAGGGAGAGTGACGGGCGGTGTGTACGCGTCTCAGAGCCGGGTTCAAAGGGACACTCTGTTTCCCTTTTACTACTAAATCCTCCTTCAGTTGCTGTTTCATGGCATACGTTCGTGGTATTCTGTAAGTAGAAAATGTAGCCCATTTCTTTCCACTTCATGCGCTACACCTCGACCTGACGTTCTGGGTTGTACCCATTTTGCTTACTTTTTTCCCTTCACAGGGTAAGCTGACGACGGCGGTATATAGGCTGGGGTGGCTAAAAGTGGTGAGGTTGAACGGGGGTTATCGGTTCTAGAACAGGCTCCTCTAGGGGGGTCTGAGACACCGTCAGGTCCTTTGGGTTTTAAGCTGATGCTCGTAATACCCTGGCGGACATCTGATTGTAGTTAGATGTCTGAGTTTATGGCTGAGCATAGTGGGGTATCTAATCCCAGTTTGTTTCTCAGCTTTCGTGGGTTCAGGTTGGTTTATTAAAGCTACTTTCGTATTAGGGCTTCAGACGTCCAGAAGCGTGTGACGGCCGAGGGGCCATTTGGCTTTATTTTTATTTATCCTTAACCACCCTTTACGCCGTTGTAATATCAACTAGGGTCTCTCGTCTAACCGCGGTGGCTGGCACGAGTTTTACCGGCCCTTTTAACACTAACTAAGTCAAGTTTTCACTTATGGTTTAATGTTTATCACTGCTGAATTCCCTTGGGGGTGTGGCTTGGCTAGGCGTCTTGGGCTAATGTTTGTGCCTGATGCCCGCTCCTCGTCCCCGGGCAGGGGATTGAGGGCATATTCACTGGACTGCGGAGACTTGCATGTGTAAGTTGAGTTAGAGCTGATAATAAGGTTGGGACCATGCCTTTGTGCGCGCGGAGTCTTTTAATACCCGTCTTAGCATCTTCAGTGCTATGCTTTATGTTAAGCTACGCTAGC